AATAGATAAGTACATATTATATTAAATAATTTATATTATAATAAATATTTATACATATGTATATTATTATTAAACATTTATTAAGGAATTTTTTTTTACAAAAAACGAGTAAAAAAAATTTTTTAAATGGTAATAAAATAATTCTCTCTTTTTTTGAAAGAGAGAGAAAAAAAAGAGAGAATTATTTTACTGTGCCATATCTTATATTTATCCTACCTGTTATTTAAATCGATTATAAAGTTGTATTTTTAATATTTTTTTCTTGTATAGATTTAAATTTTTTATAAAGTTTAGATTATAAATCTAAATTGTTGAACCATATCTTATTTTAAATAATGAAATACGTTAAATTATTTAATTACAAGTATTTAATTATAACTTTAAATTGTTGAACCAAGGTTTTCATAATACCTCATAATGCATATATTTATTTATTTAAACCAAATTTAATATTTTATTAAGTATTTGTTCCATCTCTTATGATTATTATAGTAAATAATTAAATTACCTGGGGGCAGGAGAAGTTAAAAAATTGATGGGTGGGAATACAGATTTTTATTTATTTTATAAGAAATCCTTGATTTTATTCATTTTGGAAACTTTACTTTCCTTCAACGTCAAAAAAGTTTGATTTTAGCTTAAATTTTATTGAACCTTTATTTTACATGTAAGTTTTTGCGTGAATTAATATAAATTTTAAATAAATTTTGTTTTGATTTTATTCGCAGTATTTAATATTGAATATTAAAGTTATTTAGATTTGGTAAAAGGTGAAGTACAGGATAAACTTGTGCCAGCATCTGCGGTTATACAAGTTGTGCGAATGAAATTTTTTGGTTAGTAGTTAATTTGTTTCGCGGAAGTTAATATACATATTTTTAGGTGAAATTTAATTTTGTATTAAATTTTCTTTAGAAAATGAGGCTACGAAATTTTTTTTAAAAACTAGGATTAGATACCCTATTATTAAAAATGTTAATATAAACCAGGGTAGTATTAGGTATGGTCTTGAAACTTAAAAAATTTGGCGGTGTCTTAGTCCATTTAGAGGAATCTGTTCCGTAATCGATAGCCCACGATGAATTCTACTAAGTTTTGTTTAGTTTATATACCGTCGTTATCAGAATATTTTATAAGAGTATAATTTTCTTAAATTTTTATAAGAATTTATTTCAGATCAAGGTGTAGCTTATGATTTAGAGGAAATGGATTACAATGAATTAATTTAAACGAATGTAATGTTGAAAGATTTTATTGAAGGTGGATTTAATAGTAAATTAGGTTAATTGACCTGGTTGATTATGGCTCTAAGACATGCACACATCGCCCGTCGCTCTTTTTTAATTAAAGATAAGTCGTAACATAGTAGGTGTACTGGAAAGTGTATCTAGAATGCAAGTTGGAGCTTGGTTAGTAAAGCATTTCGTTTACATTGAAAAGTTTATCGTGCAAGTCGATTTAACTTGATTTTAGTTTAAATTACTATATTTTTTAGTTGTTATTTTTTTTTAATAGAAGTAGATTTATTTTTATTTGTTTTTGTATTTATTAAATTAAATAATTTTAGTAATAGTAAATTAGTACAGTGATGGAATTTTTATTAAAAAATTATTTTTAAAGTAAAATTATTTTTTTGTACCTTTTGTATCAGGGTTTATTTAAATCGGGGTATTAATTTATATTTTTCTCGAATTCAATAGAGCTAAAGTTTTATGAAATTTGTTGTTTCAAAAATATTTTAAATACTACTTTAGGAATGATATGTTAATCGTTATTGAATATATCTAGTTTTTCAAGATTTAAATTTAATTTAAAAATTTAATTTTCATTATTTTTTTTTAAAAAAAAATTACTGAATTTAAATTTAAAGAGTTCTTGGGATAAGCTTGGAATTTTGTGTTATAAAAAAATGTAGTTACTATAATTAGTAGGATTAGAATTTTTTATCTTTTTTTAAAGTGTTATAATTAATTTTTGTTATAATAAAATTTGTTTTTTTTTAATTTATCTATTGAAATATTTTATTTAATTATTAATAATAGGAATAATGATAAAATTAGTATTATTTTTTGTTTAGGTAAAATATTTATTTAGATAGAAATAAGGAATTCGGCAATATTACTCTCGCCTGTTTATCAAAAACATGTCTTTTTGATTATAATATAAAGTCTAACCTGCCCACTGATTTTATTGAAGGGCCGCAGTATTTTGACTGTGCAAAGGTAGCATAATCATTTGCCTTTTAATTAAAGGCTGGAATGAATGGTTGAACGAAGTGTAAGCTGTCTCATTTTTATAATTTAAGAATTTAGCTTTTTAGTCAAAAGGCTGAAATGCTGTTAGAGGACGAGAAGACCCTATAGAACTTTATAATTAATTTATTAAAGAGATTATAGATTAATAATTATTTTTATTAAATAATTTATTTTGTTGGGGTGACAGGAAGATTAATTAAACTCTTTTGAATATTGAACATAAATTAATGATTTTTTGATCCATTATTATTGATTATTAGAATAAGTTACCTTAGGGATAACAGCGTAATTTTATTGGAGAGTTCATATCTATAATAAAGGTTGCGACCTCGATGTTGAATTAAAGAAATTTTTGAGTGCAGAAGCTTGAGAGAATAGGTCTGTTCGACCTTTAAATCTTTACATGATTTGAGTTCAGACCGGCGTGAGCCAGGTCGGTTTCTATCCTTAATTAACTATTATGACTTAGTACGAAAGGACCAGTCTTATAAAAAATTTTTTTGTAAATTGAATAAAATTATTACTTTGGCAGATTAGTGCATTGAATTTAGAATTCAAGAATGTAAGTTTTTACAGGTAATAATATTGTATTTAAAGGATTTATTAATTGTTTTTTTCAGAAGATTGATTTTGATTATTATAGTTTTGGTAGGAGTAGCTTTTTTAACATTGATGGAGCGTAAAGTTTTGGGTTATATCCAGATTCGTAAAGGTCCTAATAAAGTTGGGTTTTACGGCATCCCCCAGCCTTTTTGTGATGCTATTAAATTATTTACTAAGGAACAAACGTATCCTATTACATCAAATTATTTAAGATACTATTTTTCTCCTGTTGTTAGATTATTTTTATCTTTATTAATTTGAATAATTTTTCCTTATTTAACAAATTTATATAACTTTAATTTAGGTTTGTTATTTTTTTTATGTTGTACTAGAATAGGAGTTTATACTGTTATAATTGCTGGTTGATCCTCTAATTCTAATTATGCTTTGTTGGGGGGTTTACGAGCTGTTGCTCAAACTATTTCTTACGAAGTGAGTATGGCTTTACTTTTACTATCTTTGGTGTTTTTAGTGGGTAGATATAATTTACTTGATTTTGAGGAGTATCAGCGTAATATTTGATTTATTTATTTATTTTTTCCTATTTCTTTGGCCTGGCTGACTTCAATGTTGGCTGAAACAAATCGGACTCCTTTTGATTTTGCGGAGGGTGAATCCGAGTTGGTATCAGGGTTTAATGTAGAATACAGAAGTGGTGGGTTTGCTCTTATTTTTTTATCTGAATATTCAAGAATTTTATTTATAAGAATACTCTATTCTGTTATGTTCTTAGGGTCTGGTGTATTTAGATTTATTTTTTTTTTGAAGTTGTTATTTATTTCTTTTTTATTTATTTGAGTTCGTGGAACTTTACCTCGGTATCGTTATGATAAACTTATGTATTTGGCATGAAAAAGTTATTTACCCGTTGCTCTTAATTTTTTATTTTTTTATTTGGGGTTAAAATTGTTGGTTTTTAGTATATTAATATAGTTAAATAAAATTAGTATTAAATTAATGATAGATTATTCTATCATCTTATGCTTTCAAAACATATGCTTATTCAAGCTCATTAATTGTTAATAGGTTAATTTGTCCCATAACAAGTGAATTAATGGATTAATAAGATAATAAAGAAAATATAGGACAGTTAAGATTTGTCCAACTAAGATATATGGATCTTCAACAGGTCGGGCTCCAATCCATGTAAGTAGGACTACGATCACGACTATACACCAGAATAATAATTGGTTAAGTGGGTAAAATTGTAACCCTCGAAAATTTCTTAAAAAGTAGAATGGTATAATAAATAGGATGGCGATAGATATAACTAGGGCGATAACTCCTCCTAATTTATTTGGGATTGATCGTAGGATTGCGTATGCGAACAAGAAGTATCATTCTGGTTGGATATGAACTGGTGTAACTAGTGGGTTGGCAGGAATAAAGTTGTCTGGGTCTCCCAGACCGTAAGGTGTGTAAAGTGTAATTATTAATAAAATTAGTGTTATTATGATAAATCCAATAATGTCTTTGAACGAAAAATAAGGATGAAAGGGGATTTTATCAGTATTTCTGTTAATACCTAGAGGATTGTTTGACCCTGTTTGGTGAAGAAAGAGTAAATGAATTATTGTGGCTGCAGCCACAATAAATGGTAAAAGGAAATGGAATGTAAAAAATCGTGTTAGTGTGGCATTATCTACGGCGAATCCTCCTCATAATCATTGTACTAGTGTTGTTCCTAAGTACGGGATGGCGGATAGTAAGTTTGTAATAACAGTGGCTCCTCAGAATGATATTTGTCCTCATGGTAAAACATAACCTATAAAAGCGGTAGCTATAACTAAGAATAGGATAATTACTCCTACACTTCATGTATGTATAAATATGTATGACCCATAATATAACCCTCGCCCGATATGTAGGTAAATACAAATAAAAAAGAAAGATGCTCCGTTGGCGTGGAGTGTTCGGATTAATCAGCCATAGTTTACGTCACGAATAATGTGGGTAACTCTATTAAATGCTAAATTGATATCTGCAGTGTAGTGTATGGCTAAAAATAGACCAGTGACGATTTGGATAATTAAACATAACCCAAGTAAGGACCCAAAGTTTCATCATGCTGAGATATTTGATGGGGCAGGAAGATCTACTAGTGCATTGTTAGCAATTTTAAAAAGTGGATGTGAGATTCGTATAGGTTTATTCATTAGTAACTTTGGCGTAAGGGCCCGTAGTTAATATTTGTAATTTTTACTACTACGATAAGTGTTAATAAGAGGTAATTAATTATTATAATTGTAATGTTTATAGTAGGATTGTTATATAGTTTAATCAAACTAATTTCATTTTCTCTGGATAAATTTCTTTCTGGGTACATTTTAATTATTTCTAAATTTCTGGTTAATAGCATTATATTGTCTAAAAATAGTAAGGTGATCGTTATTAATCTAAATACTGAAATTGAGATAATTAATCTTTTTATGGAAAACGAGAATAATTCATTTGAAGCTAATCTAGTTACGTAAATAAATAGAACTAGTATTCCTCCTAATATAATTAGGAACAAAATATAAGCAAATCAGTAGGAGTAAGTGAATAATCCGCAGGTTAAACTAATAATGATTGTTTGAATTAGAAGTATTAATCCTATTGCTAGGGGGTGTTTAATCTGAATAAAGTTTAATGATATAATCATGTTTATTGATGTTAGTATAAATCTAATGCAGAGAATAGTTTAACAAAAATAGTAATTTTGGAGATTATTGATAAGAGGATTTTCTTTTCTCTGAAGTTTTAAAAGATATAATCTTATTTTTGGTATACAAGACCAATGTTTTTATTAAACTATTAAAACTAATGATTGAATTTAATTTGTTTATTGTTGTTGTTATGTTTATTTCTGGTTGTTTATCTTATACTTTGAAACGTAAGCATTTGCTGAGAATATTATTGAGTTTAGAGTATATTGTCCTTAGACTATTTTTTTTATTAATTATTTATTTAATATATTATAGATTTGAATTTTTTTTTTCTATAATTTTTTTAACTTTTAGAGTTTGTGAAGGTGCTTTGGGTCTATCAATTTTAGTAAGAATAGTTCGGACTCACGGAAATGACTATTTTCAATCTTTCAGAATTTTGCAGCAATGTTAGGGGTATTAATTTCTATTTTGTTTATAATCCCTTTAACTTTTTTAAGTAACACTTATTGAATGGTTCAGTGTATATTATTTATATTTAGTTTTGTTTTTATGATATATATTCAGCCGACTAGTTTATTCAATTATTTAAGTTATTTCATAGGAATTGATTTAATTTCTTTTGGCTTAATTTTATTAACTTTTTGAATTTGTACATTGATATTAACTGCTAGAGAAGGTATTTATCGGGGTGGCTATAGTTTAAATTTTTTTTTGTTTAATATTATTATTTTATTATTAATATTGTATCTTACTTTCTCTTCTTTGAACTTATTTTATTTTTATTTATTTTTTGAATCAAGATTGATCCCCACTTTATTCCTTATTGTTGGTTGAGGGTATCAACCTGAACGATTACAGGCGGGTATTTACTTATTATTTTATACTTTGTTTGCTTCTCTCCCTATGTTGGTTGGTATTTTTTATTTATACGGAAATAATTGAAGATTAGTGTATTTCATATTTAATGAAGATTCGATGATAAATTATTTGTTTTATTTAGTTATTTTATTTGCTTTTTTAGTAAAAATACCTATGTTTTTAGTACATTTATGACTTCCTAAGGCTCATGTTGAGGCACCTATTTCTGGTTCAATAATTTTGGCTGGTATTTTATTAAAATTAGGTGGGTACGGTATGGTTCGTGTTTTCAAATTGATTGTTTCTTTAGGGATTCAATTTAATATTATTTGAGCTATCATTTCGTTACTTGGGGGATTTTTAGTAAGTTTAATTTGTATACGTCAGGTTGATCTAAAGTCGTTAATTGCTTACTCGTCCGTTTCTCATATAAGATTAGTTATTGTTGGTATTATGACTTTAACTTACTGGGGGTTTAGAGGTTCTTACACTTTGATGATTGGACACGGTTTATGTTCATCAGGTTTATTTTGTTTGGCAAATATTAGTTATGAGCGTACAGGTAGCCGGAGATTGTTAGTTAATAAAGGTATAATGAATTTTATACCTAGAATATGTTTATGGTGATTTTTACTTAGATCTTCTAATATGGCTGCTCCTCCTTCTTTGAATTTATTAGGTGAAATTAGTTTATTAAACAGAATTTTGGGCTGATCTTGGGGCACAATAATTTTTATTTCATTACTATCTTTTTTTGGGGCAGCTTATTCATTATATTTATACTCTTACAGACAACATGGTGAATTATATTCAGGTTTATACAGATGTTTTAACGGGAGATTGCGTGAATTTATTTTATTAATATTACATTGAGTTCCTTTAAATTTATTGATTTTAAGGGGGGAATATTGTATACTTTGATTATAATTTAGGTAGTTTAATAAAAATTTTGATTTGTGGAATCAGCGATATGAGGTTTCATCTTAAATAATTACTTTGTCAATTTGTGTTGTTTCTTTTTATTTTTTGTTAATTTTTTCTTTGAGTTTGTTTATTAGAGGGCTGTTTTTTATTATTAATGATTTAGTTGTTTTTATTGAATGGGAATTGTTGAGATTAAACAGTTCTTCTATTGTAATGACGGTTTTGTTGGACTGAATATCTTTGATTTTTATAAGTTTTGTTTTGTTTATTTCTTCAATGGTTATTTACTACAGAGATGACTATATACATGGTGACGAGAATTTGAATCGATTTATTATTTTAGTGTTAATATTTGTTTTATCAATAATGTTTCTAATTATTTCTCCTAATTTGATTAGAATTTTATTGGGGTGGGATGGCTTAGGTTTAGTTTCTTATTGTTTAGTAATTTATTACCAGAATGTAAAATCTTATAATGCGGGCATAATTACTGCTTTAACAAACCGTGTCGGAGATGTTGCTTTATTATTGTCTATTGCTTGAATGTTGAATTATGGTAGTTGAAATTATATTTATTATTTAGAGAGTATGAGGGATGATTATCAAATGAGTATTATTGCTTGATTAGTAGTTTTAGCTGCTATAACCAAGAGTGCACAGATCCCTTTTTCCTCTTGGTTACCTGCTGCTATAGCAGCCCCAACCCCTGTTTCTGCTTTAGTTCATTCTTCAACGTTAGTAACTGCAGGGGTATACTTGTTGATTCGTTTTAATTTATTATTTATTAATACTTATTTAAGAAAATTGTTGTTATTGTTATCTGTTTTGACAATATTTATAGCTGGATTGGGTGCTAATTATGAATTTGATTTAAAAAAGATTATTGCTTTATCAACTCTTAGACAGTTGGGTTTAATAATAAGAATTTTATCTATAGGTTACGCTGATTTGGCTTTTTTTCATTTATTAACTCATGCTTTATTCAAGGCTTTATTATTCATGTGTGCGGGGTCTATTATTCATAGTATAAAAAATACTCAAGATATTCGTTTAATGGGTGGGTTGGTTAATATGATACCTCTAACTTGTACATGTTTCAATATTGCTAATTTGGCATTGTGTGGTATGCCTTTCCTTGCTGGGTTTTATTCTAAGGATTTAATTTTAGAAATTGTTTCTATAAGAAGAATAAATTCATTAATTTATTTACTTTACTTTTTATCAACAGGTTTAACGGTTTGTTACTCAATACGGCTTACTTACTATTCTTTAAGAGGAATTTTTAATTTCGGAGGATTAAGATCAATCAGAGATTGTTATTGAATTATACTTAAGGGTATGTTGGGTCTTTTATTTCTTGCTATTTCCGGGGGGAGAATACTTAGTTGATTAATTATTCCTACCCCGGAAATGATTTGTTTGCCTCCTTTAATAAAGTTAATGGCTTTAATTGTTAGCTTATTGGGGGGGATTTTAGGATACGAGATTTTTCAATTTAAGATTAGCTGAGATAATAAGGTTATGAAAAATTATAGAATTACTAGTTTCTTAGGTAGCATATGGTATATACCTACAATTTCTACAACTTATTTAAATTATAATTCTTTAAAGTTAGGGTATCAAGTTATTAAAAATGTTGATCAAGGTTGGAATGAATATTTTGGTGCACAGTCTATTTATTATTTTTTAATAAATTTTTCTAAAATTAATTCTTTACTCCAATATATGAATTTTAAGATTTATTTAATTATATTTGTTTCATGAATTGGTTTAATATTTCTTTTAATTTTATTCTATTTTAATAGCTTAAATTTAGAGCGTGACACTGAAGATGTTAAGGTAATAATTACTTATTTTAAAATATTTATAAAAAAATATTTTTATTTTTACAATGAAAATGTAATGTTTTTTTTAAACTACATAAATAGAAATATTAATGGAGTTTAACCACTAAAGAAAAAAGTTAGCAGCTTTTTCTTGATACCCATATTTCTTTAATTGGAACAAGTTTATTCAATGATATCATTAACAATGATAAGCCTCTCTTTGGCTTCAATTAATCAAACTTGGGTGATTTTAACACCATGAATTAGGTCGAAACTAATTGCGTGTTCGCTTCAAGTTTTAGTAAGATAAATTGGAATCCAATACCTTTTGAGTGCAATTCAAATGTTATAATTAACTATTATCCTAATTGGTTCATTCAAGGGCTCCTTGATTTCATTCGTGATAAAGCCCAATTAATAAAATTCATAAAAAAAATCTTGTTGTGGAGAATCAGATTAATATATTTGAATATTTTATAATAATAATTACAGGGAGTAACAGAGCAATTTCTACATCGAAAATTAAGAAAATAATAGCGATTAAAAAGAAATGCAAGGAGAAGGGTATTCGTGCAGAACACTTAGGATCAAACCCACACTCAAAGGGTGAATTTTTTTCTCGGTCATGAAAGGATTTTTTTGACAAGATTGAAGCTAATATTATTATGATTAGTCTGATTAAGATGATAATTGTTCTGGTTATAAGTATTATTAATATTATTTATACTAAAATAATTTAGTCCTTTTGATTGGAAGTCAAATATACTTATATACTATATAAATTTATCCCCCCCATCAGTAAATGGAGATGTATAAAAATAATCATACCACATCAACAAAGTGTCAGTATCATGCTGCTGCTTCGAACCCAAAATGATGATTCGAGGAGAAATGGAAGTTAATATGTCGGATTAAACATACGATTAGGAAGGTTGTCCCAATTAATACGTGGAGCCCGTGGAATCCTGTTGCGACAAAAAAGGTTGATCCATAAACTGAATCTGCAATTGTGAATGGAGCTTCAATATATTCATAAGCTTGAAGTGTTGTAAAATATACTCCTAATAAGGCAGTAAAAAATAATCCTTGAGTTGTCTGAGTATAATTATTATTTATTAAGCTATGGTGAGCCCACGTAATTGTGACTCCAGACGAAAGAAGAATAATTGTGTTTAACAGAGGAATTTCCAGAGGATTAAAGGGGATAATGCCTACCGGGGGTCAAGTTAACCCTAATTCTACTGTTGGGGATAATCTTCTATGGAAAAAAGCTCAAAAAAAACTAACAAAGAAAAATACTTCTGAGATAATAAACAGAATTATTCCTCAACGAAGGCCTGAAATAACGTTTGATGTATGTAGACCTTGTAAGGTTCTTTCCCGGATTACGTCTCGTCATCATTGGATTATTGTTAAAATTATAATTAAGTTTCCTAACAGTAGTATTGATATGTCATATTGATGGAATCATTTAACTATGCCGGCTGTTGTAGTAAGTGCTGCTAAAGCTCCTGTTAATGGTCAAGGTCTATAATCTACTAGGTGATAGGGGTGATTTCTGTGTGTTGACATTAGATTACACAACTTCTCTAGAATACAAGGTGCTTAGAACTGCAAATACATAAGATTGAATAATTGCTACTGCTGCTTCAAGAGTTAATAAGGCAAATTGTGTAATTAGCAGTAGGTTAATTAATATTATATTTATAGATGGCCCCGTGCTTCCTAGTAATGTTAAAAGTAAATGACCAGCAATTATGTTAGCAGCCAACCGAACAGCTAATGTTCCTGGCCGAATTATATTTCTGATTGTTTCAATACATACTATGAAAGGTATAAGTACTGGTGGGGTACCTTGGGGTACTAAATGGGCAAATATATGTGTAGTATGATTAATTCATCCATATAATAGGAATCTTAATCAGAGGGGTAGTGCCAAGGTTAAGGTTAATGTTAAGTGGCTTGTTCTGGTAAAAATGTATGGGAATAACCCTATAAAATTATTAAATACAATAAATGAAAATAAGGAAACAAAAATGAATGTTCTTCCGTATGATGTTGAAGATCCAATTAGGGTTTTAAATTCTTTATGAAGTGTGTTTAGAATATTAAATCATAGAACGTTAAACCGAGATGGTACTAATCAGTATATGCTGGGGATAATGATTAACCCTAGTATTGTTCTTAATCAATTTAAGGAGAGATTTATTATATTAGTTGAAGGGTCAAATATTGAGAACAAATTTGTTATCATTTTCAATCTATTGATTTAATATTAATACCCGAGGTTTCTGATTTTTGAGGAGGGTAAAAAAAAATGTAATAATTTATGATTGAGAATATAATTAATAGAATTAAAAAATAAGCGAATAGTATTCATCATCTGAGAGGACTTATTTGTGGGATCAAAAAGTATTAGGTTTAACTAATAATTTTAACTTGACATATTAATGTTATTTTTGTAACTAACTTTTTTCATTAGAAGTAATTACTAGTTTACTATGAAGTGGTTTAAGAGACCATTACTTGCTTTCAGTCATCTAATGACGAATTTAATTTAATTCAATTAATAAACGATTTTATGGGAATACTTTCAATTACGATGGGTATAAATCTATGGTTAGCCCCACAAATTTCAGAGCATTGACCGAAAAATAAGCCGGGCCGGTTAATGTAAAAGTTTGTTTGATTTAATCGGCCTGGTGTGGCATCAATTTTTACCCCAAGAGCAGGAACGGTTCATGAATGAAGTACATCTGCTGCGGTTACTAAAACGCGAATTTGGGTATTTATGGGCAGTGTTGTTCGATTATCTACATCAAGTAGTCGAAACCCATTTTCTGGTAATTCATTTGTAGGGGTTATATATGAGTCGAACTCTACGGCTAAGAAATCTGAGTATTCATAACTTCAGTATCATTGATGTCCAATTGCTTTTAATGTGACTGAAGGATTATCAATTTCATCTAGTAGATATAATAGACGTAGAGAGGGGAGCGCGATAAAAATTAAAGTGATTGCTGGTAAAATTGTTCAAATTACTTCAATAGTTTGGCCTTCTAACAAAAATCGGTTGATGAATTTGTTGAAGAATAATGTTGATAGTAAATAGCCTACTAAAATTGTAATTATTGTTAAAATTAAGAGTGTATGATCATGAAAGAAAATTAATTGTTCTATTAGAGGGGAAGAGCCATTTTGAAGAGATAGGTTTGATCATGTTGCCATTTTCTAATAAAAGGAGTAAGCCCTTTTTATATAATGCTTAAAATTATTGCACTATTCTGCCATATTAGAACTTAGTTAAGATAGGAAGTTCAGAATAGCTGTGTTCAGCGGGGGGATATTTTTGTAATCATTCAATTGATGAAGATAACTGGGCTGGGAATAGGATTATTCGTTTTGAGAATATACTTTCCCATAAGATAAAGAAGAAAAATAGTACTCCGATAAACGAGATTAGGGAACCGATAGATGACACAATATTTCATGATGTGTAAGCATCTGGGTAATCTGAGTAACGTCGAGGTATACCACTTAAACCTAAAAAATGTTGAGGGAAAAATGTTAAGTTTACCCCAATAAATATGACTACGAATTGAATTTTTAACCATAAATTATTTAAGGTTAACCCTGTAAATAAAGAGTATCAGTGAACGAAACCTCCCATAATAGCAAATACTGCTCCTATAGAGAGGACGTAATGGAAGTGTGCGACTACATAATATGTGTCATGAAGGATAATATCAATTGATGAATTAGCTAATACAACTCCGGTTAAGCCTCCTACAGTAAATAAGAAGACAAATCCTAGGGCTCAGAGTAATGCGGGTGAGTAGGTAAATTGAGACCCATGAAGTGTAGCTAGTCAGCTAAAAACTTTGATACCTGTGGGAACAGCAATAATTATTGTAGCTGAAGTAAAGTATGCACGTGTATCCACATCTATACCGACAGTGAACATATGATGAGCTCAAACTACGAATCCTAGTAGGCCAATAGCTAGTATAGCATAGATTATTCCTAGGGCCCCGAATGTTTCCTTTTTACCACTTTCTTGGGCGATAATATGACTAATTATCCCGAACCCTGGTAGAATTAAAATATAAACTTCTGGATGCCCGAAGAATCAGAATAAGTGTTGGTACAAGATAGGGTCACCTCCTCCTGCGGGGTCAAAAAAGGACGTGTTAAGATTTCGGTCTGTTAATAGTATCGTGATAGCTCCTGCTAAAACAGGTAGAGATAATAAAAGTAGTACGGCGGTAATAACGACTGATCAAACAAATAAAGGTATACGATCTAAAGTTATAAAAGATAAACGTATATTAATTACTGTAGTGATGAAGTTTACTGCCCCTAGAATTGATGACACACCGGCTAGGTGAAGACTAAAAATGGCTAAATCCACCGAAGCCCCCGCATGGGCAATTCCGGCTGATAGGGGTGGGTAGACAGTCCAACCTGTCCCTGCTCCTCTTTCGACAATTGATGAGGCTAGGAGAAGTGTTAATGAAGGTGGTAATAATCAAAATCTTATATTATTTATTCGAGGGAAAGCTATATCAGGAGCTGCTAATATTAATGGAACTAATCAGTTTCCAAATCCTCCAATGACAATCGGTATAACCATGAAAAAAATTATGATGAATGCATGAGCTGTTACAATTACGTTGTAAATTTGGTCATCTCCAATTAGTGATCCGGGTTGACCTAGTTCTGCACGAATTAATAGTCTTAGACTTGTTCCTACTAGCCCTGCTCAGATACCAAATAGAAAGTATAATGTACCAATGTCTTTATGGTTAGTTGAGAATAATCATTTTTGCGTTATAGGTAAAATGGCTGAATGTAGGCGGTAAATTGTAAATTTACTTATGGGATAGAATATCTCTTTTACCATTAAGGTTTAAAGATATTTTCTATATTTATAGCTTTGAAGGCTATTAGTTTGGTTAACTTAAAACCTTACCAAGGTTCTGTATTCAATAATGATTTTAAATTGCAAATTTAAAGGTGAATAAAATTCCGGAGCCTAAATTTAGGTGATTGTGTAAAAAAATGTAACAACAATTAATCCAAATAGGGATATAAAGTTTAATAGGATTGACATGTTTGATGTGTCATAGCATCACAATTTATTTCATCTAATTTGTCTTGTATTAATTATTAAGGCTGAGTAGGTTAATCGAATGTAGAAGAATAGAGTGATTAAAGTAAGAATTACTATAATTGTGATTAATGGTATATTTGTTATTCTAAGATTTTGAATAATAATTCATTTAGGTAAAAATCCTGTAAAGGGGGGTAAACCTCCAAGAGATAAAAAATTGCAGAATAAGGAAAATTTTAAGATTGGTATATTATTTATTGTTGAGAAAATTTGTCTGAAATAGAAAATATTTAATTTATAAAATATGTGAATGATTGATAAAGATAGGAATGAATAGAATAAAAAATAGATTATTCAGAAGTTTAATGAGATCAGTAATCTGCTTAGTATTCATCCTAAGTGGTTAATTGATGAGTAAGCTATTAATCTTCGTAAATTCGTTTGATTAACTCCTCCAATTGAACCCACAAAGATTCTAATAATAATTGTGATGAAGATGAATTTGTAAAATAAGCAGTAGGAAATTAAAATTATTGGAGCAATTTTTTGTCAAGTTATTAAGACAAATCTTATGGTTCATGATAATCCTTCCATAACTTCTGGGAACCATGAGTGGAACGGTGCGGCTCCTATTTTTATTAATAATGCTGAGTTTAGAATGATGTTTAAATAAGAGGAGTATTCAAGGGAGTATTTTTGATTAAAGGAAAGAAGAAGAACCACAAATAATAGAGTTGTTGAAGCTAAGGCTTGCACGATAAAGTATTTAAGTGATGATTCCGTGGATGTAAGGTTTTTAAGGTTTGTTAATAACGGAATAAATGAAAGTAGATTAATTTCGAGTCCTATTCAAGCTCCTAATCAGGAGTTAGATGAAATTGAGATAATTCTTCCTAACATCAAGATTAAAGTAAATAAAAAGTTGGTTAAATTATTGTAAATTAAAAAGAAAAGGGGTAAACCTTTATAAGTGGGGTATGAACCCAATAGCTTATTTAGCTTACCTTTTTCTTTAGATTACATTTTAGTATATGAGGAATATAGGCTTTTGATGCCTAAGGAGATAGTTTGATTCTATTAAATGTAGTGCGTATTTTTATTTAATTGACTTACTTTCAATAGAGGGCTCGGGTGGGGGCTAATAAAGATACAGTTTAAATGTATATGATTTATCCTATCAAGATAATCCTTTAATCAGGCACTTCATT